AGAATCTACAGCTCTTCACGAATGTATGACTTTGGGCATTCCAACGATTTGTTTAATCGATACAAATTGTGACCCGGATCTAGCAGATATTTCGATTCCAGCAAATGATGACGCTATAGCTTCAATTCGATTAATTCTTAACAAATTAGTATTTGCAATTTGTGAGGGCCGTTCTAGCTATATACGAAATTCTTGATTAATAATAAGATAAGTAAATCATTTTTGGAACTCCATAGAATAGATTTATTGAATCGGTTACTATTTATGAATCGCACAAAAGAGATAAAAATAACCGAGGATATTATGTAATTAGTTGGGTTGGTATTCAAAATATCCAATGAAAGTATGCAAGTCGAAAACGAGATGGTTGAATCAAAATAATTCCTTTTAAAGTTCTATTTCTTTCAGAGGTTAATATGAATGTTTTATTATGTTCCATCAACACACTAAAAGAGTTATACGATATATCCGGTGTGGAAGTAGGCCAACATTTCTATTGGCAAATAGGAAGTTTCCAAGTCCATGGCCAAGTACTTATTACTTCTTGGGTTGTAATTGCTATCTTATTAGGTTCAGCCATTATAGCTGTTCGTAACCCACAAACCATTCCGACTGACAGTCAGAATTTCTTTGAATATGTACTTGAATTCATTCGAGACGTGAGCAAAACGCAGATTGGAGAAGAATATGGTCCATGGGTTCCATTTATTGGAACTATGTTTTTATTTATTTTTGTTTCGAATTGGTCAGGGGCTCTTTTACCCTGGAAAATCATACAGTTACCTCATGGGGAGTTAGCCGCACCCACAAATGATATAAATACTACTGTTGCTTTAGCTTTACTCACGTCAGTAGCATATTTCTATGCGGGCCTTACAAAAAAGGGATTAGGTTATTTCGGTAAATACATTCAACCAACCCCAATCCTTTTGCCCATTAACATCTTAGAAGATTTCACAAAACCCTTATCGCTTAGTTTTCGACTTTTTGGAAATATATTAGCTGATGAATTGGTAGTTGTTGTTCTTGTTTCTTTAGTACCTTTAGTGGTTCCTATACCTGTCATGTTCCTTGGATTATTTACAAGTGGCATTCAAGCTCTTATTTTTGCAACCTTAGCTGCGGCTTATATAGGCGAATCCATGGAAGGTCATCATTGATTAGTTTTCGACATAGTCTTTTGTTTTTAGCTTAGCCTGACGGCATGTCTGCGTGTCTCAAAGTAATCCACTTAGACTTAGGGAAGAAAAATATACAAATAAAATAAGGTCTAAATAAAGTATATACGATCTAGAGTAATAGTAAAAAAAATATTACGATATTAAGTTAAGGAATTGTAAAAAAAAAAAGGAAAGAGATCTTTTAGATCTTTTTCCTCAAATTCCTGTTTGGTCGATTTATACCACCCTACAATGAATATTCCCTTTATATGGTTTTGTTCATTCAATTCCAATATTAAATATTAGTTTAGTATATTAGTGGGTTTATTAAATATTAGTTTATTAGGTAGTATATTAGGAGTCATAATCTAAGTAAGACTTCTTATGATATCTGTTTACGACGTACGATTAAAAAAAAAAGAAGGTATAGAGAATGATTCTCATTTTAGTTGATTTCATTCAATTCACCGATTGACCAAAAAAATTAATAAATAATAAATTACATGAACTTCGATCAATTCAATCCTGATATTTCTATGCAATGATTAGGCCTAACGAATTTCTCAGTTAGATTGATTGTACCCATGTGGGATAATGATAACTAAAAAAAGAAGATAAGGGTTTACAAAAAAGGAGATTTATAAAAAAAGGGTTGGTTAGAGGAGGAAAAAAAAGGGGGGGTTCGAACTAGATGTATGTAATCTAATCGTTATAAGACATGCCTTGCGTATGTTTCGAAGAATGATTCTAGAATCCGACTGAATCTAAGATGCGAGTAGTTGGTTTACGTTATGGGGGAAAGACATGTATATGTGATATTCGATATTAACTAGGTATATATGAACTAAAGATATATCTAATTTGCCCTACTATTGTGAATTTAGATAGGGATTCCAATAGAAGTCCTTCCGTTTCGACTGTTATTTTTTGTTTATTGAATTGAATGAATTTAAATCACGAAAAAGAACAAAGAATTCAAACCAAAGAAAGAATAGTTCGGAAAAAAAAAATAAAAAAGAACGAACTGGCCGAACAAAAGTCGTATGGATTAACAAAAATTACGTGATAGGAAAATATCGAAGCAGTTCTGATGCTTCAAGAATATTATTATTTCAATTCGGGTTTTTTAGTTACTTTGAATGGATAAATCTTAGCGATGGAATAAGTAAGTCATAATTCATTGGTGGATTGTATCATTAACTATTTCTTTCTTTATTTTTTTTTTGCGAGGAACTTATCATGAATCCACTGATTTCTGCCGCTTCCGTTATTGCTGCTGGATTGGCTGTCGGGCTTGCTTCTATTGGACCTGGGGTTGGGCAAGGTACTGCTGCGGGTCAAGCTGTAGAAGGGATCGCCAGACAACCAGAAGCAGAGGGAAAAATACGAGGTACTTTATTGCTTAGTCTGGCTTTTATGGAAGCTTTAACAATTTATGGACTGGTTGTGGCATTAGCGCTTTTATTTGCGAATCCCTTTGTTTAATCCTAAAAATATTTTTGTTTTTCTTTTTTATTTCCTTGGATTTGATGCTCTTGCTTTTTCGAATTATATGAAGATTTCACTCCTACAATTTCTTATTCGTTGTGACAACAACCCTTGGACAGGACTGATTTGAGGATGAGGAATTCAATTAGCCGATCAACTCGCTTTCTTCTCTTAGTCTAATGGAACCTTTTTTAGGAAGTATTGCAACAAACGAGAAATTTTATTTTGCAACTGACATAATACCTGGTACCTAATTCTAATAAGTATCATTCTTATTGGAAATTTCCACTTATTGGAAATTTCCAATTGAAAAAAAAAATCCATTTACATCTATAAATCAATATATTTTTTTACTTTTTTACTTTATAATACTCTATTTAATTCTATTTGATTTAGAAAAATAATAGAATAAAAAAAATATAGATAATTAGTCTATCTATAAGAATAAGAAAGAGGAGATCATATGAAAAATGTAACCGATTCTTTCCTTTCCTTGGGTTATTGGCCATTCGCCGGGAGTTTCGGGTTTAATACCGATATTTTAGCAACAAATCCAATAAATCTAAGTGTAGTCTTTGGTGTATTGATTTTTTTTGGAAAGGGAGTGTGTGCGAGTTGTTTATTTCAAGAATAGGCTGGATCCAACCAACTGCACTTTTTTTCGTTATAACTCGAAAAGGTGCACGATTCCGCGAATTACTTCTGAATAAATTAATAAATCATATTTAAGAACCATAGCATTTCGTGATTCATTGGTAAATCTACTTTGATTCTCTATCAACCAATAATGTGGGACCGTTAACAGGGTTAAAGCTAAATCGTTTGAAGTCCAGATGCAGCGTGGTACTCTTTCTACTACTATGTTAATACAGAATATGTTAATACAGAAATGGTTTCAAAGAGTTGGAATTTTTTTTTTTTTCGATATAAAACACTCATGTCGATAAAAAAATGATTTGAACCCGTTATTTGTATTTGATTTTTTTTTAATTGGAAAAATTGATATTTCACCCCCCCCCTTTTTTTATCTTTTTTATCCAATGCTGAATCGATGACCTATGTATAAAGTAAGAAGAATTCTTTGGATTTGAAGAAAAAAAAACAACTTTGCTGACAATTATTTGTTTGGTCAGAAGAGTCCTCCGAATATTATGTTCTTGGATTAGTGATAAGTTTCTATACTTTCACGAATATGAATAGAGAAGAGAGGATAGGCTCATTCCATTAAAAAAAGCTAGGGAGCTTCCCCCATACATAAGATAAGTAATTGAGCGTGAGAGCCAAATGAATTGAAAGATTCATGTTTGGTTCGGGAAGGGATTGTGGAAGTTTTGAAATGAATGGAAAGATAATCTACTTTCATTAAGTGATTTATTAGATAATCGAAAACAGCGGATCTTGAAGACTATTCAAAATTCAGAAGAACTACGCGAGGGGGCCGTGGAACGGCTGGAAAAAGCCCGGGCCCGCTTGCGGAAAGTAGAAATGGAAGCGGAGCAGTTTCGAGCGAATGGCTACTCTGAGATAGAACGAGAAAAATTGAATTTGATTAATTCAACTTATAAGACTTTGGAACAATTCGAAAATTACAAAAATGAAACCATTCAGTTTGAACAACAAAAAGCTATTAATCAAGTTCGACAACGGGTTTTCCAACAAGCCTTACAAGGAGCTCTAGGAACTCTGAATAGTTGTTTGAACGACGAGTTACATTTACGTACCATCAGTACTAATATTGGCATGTTTGGAACGATGAAAGAAATAAAGGGTTAGTCTTTCTACTGCAGGCATTATTTTTCTTTCAAACAAAAATAAAGAATTAAGAAACACTCATGGTAACTATTCGAGCAGATGAAATTAGTAATATTATCCGTGAACGTATTGAGCAATATAATAGAGAAGTAAAGATTTTAAATACCGGTACTGTACTCCAAGTAGGCGACGGCATTGCTCGTATTTATGGTCTTGATGAAGTAATGGCAGGGGAATTAGTAGAATTTGAAGAAGGTACGATAGGCATTGCTCTGAATTTGGAATCAAATAATGTCGGTGTTGTATTAATGGGTGACGGTTTGATGATACAAGAGGGAAGTTCTGTAAAAGCAACAGGAAGAATTGCTCAGATACCGGTAAGTGAGGCTTTTTTGGGCCGTGTTATAAATGCCCTGGCTAAACCTATTGATGGTCGAGGTGAAATTTCAGCTTCTGAATCCCGGTTAATTGAATCTCCCGCCCCGGGTATTATTTCTAGACGTTCGGTATATGAGCCTCTTCAAACAGGACTTATTGCTATTGATTCGATGATTCCTATAGGACGTGGTCAGCGAGAATTAATTATTGGGGACAGGCAGA